TGAATTACCCCCTCTCCCAACCCCTTTTGTTTAGATTCATAAGAATAAGTAGTGGTGAACAAACAAAAGGGTTTCGATAGACCCAAAAAAGAAGGAAAGGAATAGTAGTCTTTGACAAACAGACGAAGGGCAGATCCTTATTATTTAGATACAAGACGACACAAGAAAGGATTTTCTGCCCTTTCTTGTGTCGAATAGAAGATTAGGAAGACTAATAATCCCTACTAGAAGTATTTGTTCCTTTTGTTTATACCGCCCTTTCCCTGTATTCTCTTACTTTGTATTTGTATTCCTATTGTCTATTACTAGGGATGGTTACAAGTAATGAATTCCATACATACCGTGAAAAAATACATAAACAAAGCAAAACATAATTTTTTGATCATACATGACATAATTGTATCGATCAGCAATCAAAAAATTTGGCGCTTGTTCCCGGCTCGAATCTATGAATCTAGAAATTCATTTCATACAATTGAACCTTTTCAAACTGTTTCTTTTTAAGAACCAAAAAAATTTGTGCCAAAATAACAGATGCTAAGAAGAACAAAAGGCCTTGGATGCGTACTGGATCTTGAAGCACTATTTCTGCATCTCCCTGACCAAACCCTCCCACATTAGGATTGCTTGTTAATGGTTGATCCAGCTTGATGGATTCACCCTCTGAAACAAGAAGTTCTGGTCCTGGAGGTATAATATCAACCACTTGATGTCCATCCGATGCATCAACTATAGTTATTTCATATCCCTTTTTTTCTTTACGTACTATTCTGCTTACTATTCCCGCGGATGTAGCATTATAGACTGTATTGTTACTCTTGCTCCCATCAGGATAAATCTGACCCCTTCCTCTATTCCCCCCTACATATATGGGGTATTTTAAGAAGTGAACGTCTTTATTTGTAGCAGGGTCTGGGGAGAGAATGGGAAAGACAATTTCACTATATTTCTGACCCGGAACAGGACCTATCACAAGAATATTTCTTTTATTGGGACGATAACCCTGAAAAGCTAGATTTCCCGTCTTTTCTTTCATCTCGGGAGAAATACGATCGGGGGGAGCTAATTCGAATCCCTCGGGTAAAATAAGAACAGCCCCTACATTCAAAGCCCCTTTTTTACCATTAGCAAGAACCTGTTTCAGTTGCATATCATAAGGGATTCGCACAACGGCTTCAAATACAGTATCAGGAAGCACAGTTTGCGGAACTTCAATATCCACGGGCTTATTAGCTAAATGGCAATTGGCACATACAATTCGTCCAGTTGCTTCTCGTGGATTTTCATAACCCTGCTGCGCAAAAATGGGATATGCATTTGAGATAGATGCCCCAGTTATTACATATATAAGAATCGATACAGAAATGGATCGAGTTATCTGTTCCTTTACCCAATAAAAAGTATTTCTATTTTGCATGGTTCAATCATGGATCCCGGAATTTCTACATACAATAAATTCGAAAGGTAGCTAGCTAGTATAGTTCCCTATTCACGAGTCTGCCATTGTACTGGAATAATTGTACGAATATAGGACAAATACCTTGAACAGGTAGAAGTATAAAGAATAAGTCATATTGAAAATACTTTCTTTATACACGAAGAAACTATCTGATTTGATTGATATCAGGAGATCGAATAAGTTCTTCATTCATTCATTGAATGATAAATGACTACAAGTGAAGGAGATACACGATTTAAATAACGGAAGATACAATATTTCACAATTGTATCTAGAATAACTGGAAAAGTGGAAACAAGACCAGATATAATTTGATCGTTATGAGCCAATCCAAAATCGTTGTAGACTGAACCAATTATAAGTTCCCAACCATGAGTCGAGTGAAACCCAATCCATAAATCAGTAACTAAAAGAATTGCAAAAGCTTTTATTGTGTCACTTAAGTTATATAGGAATTCCTGAACCCAAGAATTAAGAATGATAAGTTCTTCATTACCTAAAATAAAATAACCACTTAGAATAGCGAAACAGATTATATTTGTCGAGAACTGCAAAATGATATGGAGATGATACTCATTGTGTGTTTTGATCAATTGTATCGTTTCTTTGTGTATTCCTATACGAGGCCTTTGTATATGTGTTTCGGGGTACTCCTTTATCATTTCGTCCAACAGGAATACTTCTTCTAATTCTATGAATCTTTCTAGAACGTTTTTTTCTTGAATATCATTCAAGAAAGTTTCAGATTGCCGAGTATTCCACCAATTAGTAACCAAAGGTTCCAGACTTTTATGAAAAAAGAGAGAGAACCACCAGGGTAAAAATACTATAGATACAAAATATGGGAAGGAAGTTAATGTTTTATTTTTTTTCATTTTATATCTGTGAATTGTGTTAATGAACTTACTTCATTTGTCGATTCTATCTGATATTTCTATGAAACATGAATTCTATAACAAGGTATCGAACCTATTAATCTATTCCTATTTTGTGTCAAAATGGAGTCCTTGGATCTAAATATAGAAATAGAATAAGGTTCCTTTTCGGATAAAAAATATGATTTCCGAAGCTATCTCAATTGGGTAAATTCCAACAAATTTCATCTTCATTTGTTCCTTTCGATGAATACCCGAAAAACCCAATTGAAGTAACGAATATTATTCGTATTTCGAAACGAACCCCCCCCCCCAATCAATTAATTATTTCAAAATGTTTCACCGGATAACCGCAGCCTAGGAATAACATATCCAAATTTTGAACCTAAAAAGAGGAATTCTTTATTACGAAATAAATGTTTGATCAAGCATATTTATTAGACCCTTTACTAGTATAAAATATAAAAGAATGGAGTTCCCTATGCATACAAAAAATTGCTTTTTATTGCAGTTGTTATATGTACGCTCTCCCGCTTTTGTTTTATTCTATGCGAGTCGCCTCACCAACGGAATGGGGAAATAAAATCTAATATGTTTTGATCGAATGAACATTTTGAAGAAACTTCAGTTCTATTAAAAAAAAATAAAAATAAAAGAGGAATTAGAAAGTTCCTTCTCTCATGCTCAGAAAACATTCATTCCTCAATTCATTTCAAAATACTTCAATCGGTACGCGCAAGAAATAGGCCAATTCGGCAGCTTTTTGTTCAATTTCTCGTGGAGTAAAATTCTCATCAATACGAGTCAAGGGAATAGGTCCCTGGCCTCTGATTTCCATATAAAGAACGCGACGAGGATAAAGACCCTCTTTAATCTCCATTCTGATGGATTGAATATCTTTCATAAGGAAACGAAGGAAAATGCGACGGTTTATTCCGGGGAATCCCCAACGAAAAATACACACTATTCCTTCTTTTCTATCAAATAGGTCATAACCACTACCTACATTCCACGAAATTGTGCACCACAAATAGGAACTAATGAATAGACCTGCGATCCCATAGAAAGACATCACGATCCCCTGTGGAAAAAAAAGGATTTGCTGAGATGAAAATACAGATATCAAATTCCTACCAAGATAACTGGAAGTTCCAACCACTAAGAATCCTAGGGAACCTAAAAAAAGGATACAGGCCCAACAAAAATTACTTGTTTTTCGAGACCCCGTTATAAGTTCTATCCATATCTGTTTTGATTGCCAGTTCATACTATACTAGATCCGCTTGCATTCATTCGATTGGAATTGAGAGAATAACCCAAATGAATTTGACTTTATTTCTCTTGATCCCGAAGTAACTTTCATCAACTAGCACTATTTTAATGGGAACCATTAGGAGTAATGGGTTAGATATGTTGACTTTCTATTTAAAATATTCGCCAATCTATTTTTAACCAGATATACCCGCAGATACATGCATTTATGAAGATATCATGTATCCGTATGTATAACAAAGGATTCTTTCATTTGTGTTTGAAAAAGCTACCATATTACACTAAATAAATATCTTTATTATGATCTTCTTATGATCCCGCGTTGAAATAAATTGATGAGATTTTGTCCTATCGAATCTATACAATCTTATTTTTTTGGACATGAAGAAACAAAGAAGCCATTGCAATTGCCGGGAATACTAGGCCCGCTAAGGGCACAAAAATAGAGGGTAAGTTAAGATCTGTCATAGAATGGGTGCCCTAATTTAATATTTGTACCTATTATAAAGATATCTTATCATAAGTATATCTATTATAAGTAATAATAATTCAATCTATTATAAGTGCAAGGAATTTAGAATGAAATTAAGTGTACCTATTCATCTTTCTACTACATAAATATGTATGATAATCCACTTTAATAAATATTGAATTTCATTCATCCGAAGGATAAAACACTTAATTTATCCTGTTGATAAGGGGTTAACGATTACTAATCATAAATTCATAATATAGAAGTAAGATACAAATGGATCTGTAAAAGATAAAAAAAAAAAAAAATGATCCGTAACTTCTGACTCTTACTATTACTATAAGTGGAAAATTTATGTCACAAAAAAAAACACACTATTCTTCTTAAGTTTTTTTTAATTACTATGAATTAAATAGAAATACTTGTTCGGTATAAATAATGGAATCCAGTGCTATGCTTTCATTTCCTCAATGTTGATTCAAGGGAAAGAAACCATGTAGTTGAACTAACTCACTCAGAACACCTTTTAAAGGATTACGTGGTACGATCGGGTCGAATAAGCCCTTATGGAATAAATACTCAGCCGATTGCGAACCCTCGGGTACTGTCTTATTCAATGTTTGTTCAATTACTCTTTTACCCGCAAATGCAATGTAGGCATTTGGTTCAGCAATAATAACATCTCCCAACATACCAAAACTGGCTGTTACTCCACCGGTTGTAGGAGATGTAAGGATTGACACATAGAATAACTTTTTATTTGATTGATAATAATATGAAGCAGAAGATATTTTAGCCATTTGCATCAAGCTCAAACTTCCTTCTTGCATGCGCGCTCCTCCAGAAGCACACACAATAATGACAGGTAAAGATCGATTAGTAGCATACTCAATCAAACGGGTTATTTTCTCGCCGACTACGG